GTTAATGTAGCTTAAAACTAAAGCAAGGCACTGAAAATGCCTAGATGAGTATATGTACTCCGTGAACATAAAGGTTTGGTCCCAGCCTTCCTGTTAACTCTCAATAGACTTACACATGCAAGCATCAGCGCCCCGGTGAGAATGCCCTCTGAGTCAACAAGACCATGAGGAGCGGGTATCAAGCACACACTTGTAGCTCATGACACCTTGCTTAACCACACCCCCACGGGAGACAGCAGTGACAAAAATTAAGCCATAAACGAAAGTTTGACTAAGCCATATTGATCAGGGTTGGTAAATCTCGTGCCAGCCACCGCGGTCATACGATTAACCCAAGCTAACAGGAATACGGCGTAAAATGTGTTAAAGCACCATATAAAATAGAGTTAAATCTTAATTAAGCTGTAAAAAGTCATAATTATAACAAAATAAGTGACGAAAGTAACTCTACGACAGCTGACACACTATAGCTAAGACCCAAACTGGGATTAGATACCCCACTATGCTTAGCCCTAAACATAAATAGTTATAAAAACAAAATTATTCGCCAGAGTACTACCGGCCACAGCCCAAAACTCAAAGGACTTGGCGGTGCTTTATACCCCTCTAGAGGAGCCTGTTCTATAATCGATAAACCCCGATAAACCTCACCAATCCTTGCTAATACAGTCTATATACCGCCATCTTCAGCAAACCCTAGAAAAGGAACAGAAGTAAGCACAACCACAACACATAAAAACGTTAGGTCAAGGTGTAACCCATGGAATGGGAAGAAATGGGCTACATTTTCTATCTTAAGAAAATATTACACGAAAGTTATTATGAAACTAATAACCAAAGGAGGATTTAGTAGTAAACTGAGAATAGAGTGCTCAGTTGAATAAGGCCATGAAGCACGCACACACCGCCCGTCACCCTCCTCAAGTATCCAAAATGCATTCAAACCTATTACACGCATTAACCATGCGAGAGGAGACAAGTCGTAACAAGGTAAGCATACTGGAAAGTGTGCTTGGACGAACCAAGATATAGCTTAAATAAAGCATCTAGTTTACACCTAGAAGACTTCACACATCATGAATATCTTGAACCATATCTAGCCCAAACACCCCTCCCCACTAAACAACTAAAATGAAATAAAACAAAACATTTATCTAGATCTAAAGTATAGGAGATAGAAATTTTGAGCATGGCGCTATAGAGAAAGTACCGTAAGGGAATGATGAAAGAAATGAAATCACAGTACAAAAAAGCAAAGATTAACCCTTGTACCTTTTGCATAATGAATTAACAAGCAGAAACTTAACGAAACGAATTTTAGCTAAGTAACCCGAAACCAGACGAGCTACTTATGGACAGTTTATTAGAACTAACTCATCTATGTGGCAAAATAGTGAGAAGATCTGTAAGTAGAGGTGACATGCCTAACGAGCCTGGTGATAGCTGGTTGTCCAGGAAATGAATCTAAGTTCAGCTTTAAAGATGCCAAAGGGACAAACAAATCTCACTGTATCTTTAAAAGTTAGTCTAAAAAGGTACAGCCTTTTAGAAACGGATACAACCTTCACTAGAGAGCAAGAACCAACAGCACCATAGTGGGCCTAAAAGCAGCCATCAATTAAGAAAGCGTTAAAGCTCAACAATAACAAACAATATTAATTCCAATAGCAATTAGCTTACTCCTAGCACCAATACTGGACTAATCTATTCTAAAATAGAAGGAACAATGTTAATATGAGTAACAAGAAATATTTTCTCCTCGCACAAGTTTAAGTCAGTATCTGATAATACCCTGACTATTAACGGCACATAAAGACAACCCAACAATAAACAATTTATTAATTGTACCGTTAATCCAACACAGGAGTGCACTTAGGAAAGATTTAAAGAAGTAAAAGGAACTCGGCAAACACAAACCCCGCCTGTTTACCAAAAACATCACCTCCAGCATCCCCAGTATTGGAGGCACTGCCTGCCCAGTGACAAAACGTTAAACGGCCGCGGTATTCTGACCGTGCAAAGGTAGCATAATCATTTGTTCTCTAAATAAGGACTTGTATGAATGGCCACACGAGGGTTTTACTGTCTCTTACTTCTAATCAGTGAAATTGACCTCCCCGTGAAGAGGCGGGGATGAACAAACAAGACGAGAAGACCCTATGGAGCTTTAACTAACTAACCCAAAGAGAATAAAACTTAACCGCCAAGGGACAACAACACTACTTATGGGTTAGCAGTTTCGGTTGGGGTGACCTCGGAGAATAAAAAATCCTCCGAGCGATTTTAAAGACTAGACCTACAAGTCAAATCAAACTATCGATTATTGATCCAAAAACTTGATCAACGGAATAAGTTACCCTAGGGATAACAGCGCAATCCTATTCAAGAGTTCATATCGACAATAGGGTTTACGACCTCGATGTTGGATCAGGACACCCCGATGGTGCAGCAGCTATCAAAGGTTCGTTTGTTCAACGATTAAAGTCCTACGTGATCTGAGTTCAGACCGGAGTAATCCAGGTCGGTTTCTATCTGTTATGTATTTCTCCCAGTACGAAAGGACAAGAGAAATGAGGCCAACTTCAAAAAAGCGCCTTAAACCAATTAATGACCACATCTCAATTAATACACAAAAAGCCCCGCCCTAGAAAAGGGCTCAGTTAAGGTGGCAGAGCCCGGTAATTGCGTAAAACTTAAACCTTTATTCTCAGAGATTCAAATTCTCTCCTTAACAAAATGTTTATACTTAATATCCTAATACTAATTATCCCCATCCTCCTAGCCGTAGCCTTCCTCACACTAGTTGAACGAAAAGTCCTAGGCTATATACAACTCCGAAAAGGCCCGAATGTTGTAGGCCCATATGGCCTACTCCAACCCATTGCCGATGCAATCAAACTTTTCATCAAGGAACCCCTACGACCTGCTACCTCCTCAATTTCAATATTCATTTTAGCACCCATTCTGGCCCTAAGCTTGGCCCTAACCATATGAATCCCCCTGCCCATACCGCATCCGCTCATCAACATAAATCTAGGAGTCCTCTTTATACTAGCTATATCAAGTCTAGCCGTATATTCAATCCTTTGATCAGGTTGGGCCTCCAACTCAAAATATGCACTTATCGGGGCCCTACGGGCAGTAGCACAAACCATCTCATACGAAGTTACACTAGCAATTATCTTGCTATCAGTACTGCTGATAAACGGGTCCTTCACCCTCTCCACACTAATTATTACACAAGAACAAGTGTGACTAATTTTTCCAGCATGACCCCTAGCAATAATATGATTTATCTCAACACTGGCAGAAACAAACCGGGCACCGTTTGATCTCACCGAAGGAGAATCTGAACTAGTCTCGGGTTTCAACGTAGAATACGCCGCAGGACCCTTCGCCTTGTTTTTCATAGCAGAATACGCAAACATTATCATAATAAATATTTTCACAACAACTCTATTTCTAGGAGCATTCCATAATCCATGCATACCAGAACTCTACACAATTAATTTTACTATCAAATCACTACTGCTCACAATTACTTTCCTATGAATTCGAGCATCCTACCCACGATTCCGCTATGACCAACTCATGCACTTGTTATGAAAAAATTTCCTACCCCTAACACTAGCCCTATGTATATGACATGTATCACTACCCATTCTCCTATCAGGCATCCCCCCACAAACATAAGAAATATGTCTGACAAAAGAGTTACTTTGATAGAGTAAATCATAGAGGTTTAAACCCTCTTATTTCTAGAACTATAGGAATTGAACCCACTCCTAAGAGCCCAAAACTCTTCGTGCTCCCAATTACACCAAATTCTAACAGTAAGGTCAGCTAATTAAGCTATCGGGCCCATACCCCGAAAATGTTGGTTCATATCCTTCCCGTACTAATAAACCCAATCATCTTCATTATTATCCTAATAACAGTCATGCTCGGAACCATTATCGTTATAATTAGCTCACACTGATTACTCATCTGAATCGGATTTGAAATAAATATACTTGCTATTATTCCTATCATAATAAAAAAACACAATCCACGAGCTACAGAAGCATCAACCAAATATTTTTTAACCCAGTCAACAGCCTCCATGCTACTAATAATAGCTGTCATTATTAACCTGATATTTTCAGGCCAATGAACTGTAATAAAATTATTTAACCCAACAGCCTCCATACTCATAACAATAGCCCTCGCCATAAAACTAGGAATAGCCCCGTTCCACTTCTGAGTTCCAGAAGTAACACAAGGCATCTCCCTATCATCAGGCCTAATTCTACTCACATGACAAAAACTAGCGCCCATATCAGTCCTCTACCAGATCTCCCCCTCCATTAATCTGAATTTAATCCTAACTCTATCAATATTATCAATCATGGTCGGGGGCTGAGGAGGACTAAATCAAACCCAACTACGAAAAATCATAGCCTACTCCTCAATTGCCCATATAGGCTGAATAACAGCAGTTTTATTGTATAATCCCACCATAACACTACTAAACCTAATTATTTATATCATCATGACCTCCACTATATTTACACTATTCATAGCCAACTCAACCACAACCACTCTATCACTATCACACACATGAAACAAAGCACCCGTTATAACAGCCCTAGTCCTCGTCACTCTCCTATCAATAGGAGGACTACCCCCACTATCAGGGTTTATACCAAAATGAATAATTATCCAAGAAATAACAAAAAATGACAGCATTATTCTACCAACTCTCATGGCAATCACAGCACTACTAAACCTATATTTTTATATACGACTTACATATTCCACTGCACTCACAATATTCCCCTCCACAAACAACATAAAAATAAAATGACAATTCTCCACCACAAAAAAAATAACCCTTCTACCAACAATAATCGTAATATCCTCTATACTACTGCCACTCACACCAATCCTGTCAGTTCTAGAATAGGAATTTAGGTTAAACAGACCAAGAGCCTTCAAAGCTCTAAGCAAGTACAATTTACTTAATTCCTGATAAGGACTGCAAGACTACACCTTACATCAATTGAACGCAAATCAACCACTTTAATTAAGCTAAGTCCTCACTAGATTGGTGGGCTCCACCCCCACGAAACTTTAGTTAACAGCTAAACACCCTAAACAACTGGCTTCAATCTACTTCTCCCGCCGCGAGAAAAAAAAGGCGGGAGAAGCCCCGGCAGAGTTTGAAGCTGCTTCTTTGAACTTGCAATTCAATATGTTAATTCACCACAGGGCTTGGTAAAAAGAGGGGTCAAACCTCTGTCCTTAGATTTACAGTCTAATGCTTCGCTCAGCCATTTTACCCATGTTCATCAACCGCTGACTATTTTCAACCAACCACAAAGACATTGGTACCCTGTACCTTTTATTTGGCGCTTGAGCTGGCATAGTAGGAACTGCCCTAAGCCTATTAATCCGTGCTGAACTAGGCCAACCTGGAACTCTACTTGGAGATGACCAGATCTACAATGTGGTTGTAACCGCACATGCATTCGTAATAATTTTCTTTATAGTAATACCTATTATAATTGGAGGGTTCGGCAATTGATTAGTCCCCCTGATAATTGGAGCTCCCGATATAGCATTTCCCCGAATAAACAACATAAGCTTTTGACTCCTTCCTCCTTCATTCCTACTACTCCTAGCATCCTCTATGGTTGAAGCCGGTGCGGGAACAGGCTGGACCGTATACCCCCCTCTAGCGGGCAACCTGGCCCACGCAGGAGCCTCAGTAGACCTGACCATCTTCTCCCTACATCTGGCAGGTGTCTCCTCAATTCTAGGAGCCATTAATTTTATTACAACAATTATTAACATGAAGCCCCCCGCAATATCACAATACCAAACCCCCCTATTTGTGTGATCCGTACTAATTACCGCTGTGCTACTCCTCCTCTCCCTCCCGGTACTAGCAGCCGGCATTACAATACTATTAACAGACCGAAATCTAAACACAACTTTCTTCGACCCGGCAGGGGGAGGGGACCCAATCCTGTATCAGCACTTGTTCTGATTCTTCGGGCACCCTGAAGTTTATATTCTTATTCTCCCTGGATTTGGCATAATCTCCCATATCGTGACCTATTATTCAGGAAAAAAAGAACCATTCGGATATATGGGAATAGTATGGGCCATAATATCAATTGGATTCCTAGGCTTCATTGTATGGGCTCACCACATATTTACAGTCGGAATGGATGTCGATACACGAGCCTACTTCACATCAGCTACTATAATTATTGCCATCCCAACCGGGGTAAAAGTCTTTAGCTGACTGGCGACACTCCACGGAGGTAATATTAAATGATCCCCCGCTATAATATGAGCCCTGGGCTTCATCTTCCTTTTTACAGTCGGAGGCTTAACCGGGATCGTCCTAGCCAACTCCTCCCTTGACATTGTCCTTCATGACACATATTATGTAGTTGCACACTTCCACTATGTGCTATCAATAGGAGCGGTATTTGCCATCATAGGAGGATTTGTACACTGATTTCCACTATTCTCAGGCTACACCCTCAACACCACATGAGCCAAAATCCACTTTGCAATTATATTTGTAGGTGTAAACATGACTTTCTTCCCACAGCACTTCTTGGGATTATCTGGAATGCCACGACGATACTCCGACTACCCAGACGCATACACAATATGAAACACTATTTCATCCATAGGCTCATTTATCTCACTAACAGCAGTAATGCTAATGGTTTTCATTATCTGAGAGGCATTTGCATCCAAACGAGAGGTCTCAACTGTAGACCTAACTACAACAAACCTAGAGTGATTAAACGGATGCCCCCCACCATATCACACATTTGAAGAGCCCACATACGTCAACCTAAAATAAGAAAGGAAGGAATCGAACCTCCTATTATTGGTTTCAAGCCAACACCATAACCACTATGTCTCTCTCGATTAATGAGACGTTAGTAAAACATTACATAACTTTGTCAAGGTTAAATTACAGGTGCAAACCCCGTACATCTCATATGGCATATCCCATACAGCTAGGATTCCAAGACGCAACATCACCCATCATGGAAGAACTACTACATTTTCACGATCATACACTAATGATCGTTTTCTTGATTAGCTCATTAGTACTCTATATCATCTCACTAATATTAACAACAAAATTAACCCACACCAGCACCATGGATGCACAAGAAGTAGAAACAATCTGGACAATTCTACCAGCCATTATCTTAATTATAATCGCTCTCCCATCTTTGCGAATTCTATATATGATAGACGAGATCAACAACCCATCTCTCACAGTGAAAACTATGGGGCACCAATGATACTGAAGCTATGAATATACAGACTATGAAGATTTAAGCTTTGACTCCTACATAATTCCAACATCAGACTTAAAACCAGGAGAATTACGACTGCTAGAGGTAGACAACCGGGTTGTGTTACCCATGGAAATGACAATCCGAATATTAATCTCCTCCGAAGATGTACTGCACTCATGAGCAGTCCCCTCCCTAGGACTAAAAACAGACGCAATCCCGGGTCGTCTAAACCAAACGACCCTTATATCAACCCGACCAGGCCTATACTATGGTCAATGCTCAGAAATCTGTGGATCAAATCACAGTTTCATGCCAATCGTTCTTGAACTAGTACCACTAAAATATTTCGAAAAATGATCTGCGTCAATGCTATAAAATCACCAAGAAGCTATATAAGCGTTAACCTTTTAAGTTAAAGACTGAGAGCACAATACTCTCCTTGATGACATGCCACAACTAGATACATCAACCTGACTTACAATAATTCTATCAATGTTTCTAGCCCTCTTTATTATCTTTCAACTAAAAATCTCAAAACACAATTTCTATCACAACCCAGAACTAGCGCCGACAAAGACACTGAAACAAAATACCCCTTGAGAAATAAAATGAACGAAAATCTGTTTGCCTCTTTCATTACCCCTATAATACTAGGCCTCCCCATTGTTACTCTCATCGTCCTATTTCCTAGCCTGCTATTTCCTACATCAAACCGACTAATCAACAACCGCCTCATCTCCCTCCAGCAATGAATACTTCAACTCGTATCGAAACAAATAATGAGCATTCACAACACCAAAGGACAAACATGAGCACTAATATTAATGTCCCTAATTCTATTTATTGGGTCTACGAACCTCCTAGGTCTACTACCCCACTCATTCACACCAACCACACAACTATCAATAAACTTGGGTATAGCAATCCCCCTGTGAGCAGGGGCAGTAATTACAGGCTTCCGCAACAAGACCAAAGCATCACTTGCCCACTTCCTACCACAAGGAACACCAACCCCACTAATTCCAATGCTAGTAATTATCGAAACCATCAGCCTTTTCATCCAACCAATAGCCCTCGCTGTGCGACTGACAGCCAACATCACAGCAGGGCATCTGTTAATTCACTTAATCGGAGGAGCCACCCTTGCCCTAATGAACATCAGTACTACAACGGCCCTCATTACCTTCATTATTCTAATCCTACTAACAGTCCTCGAATTCGCAGTAGCCATAATTCAAGCCTACGTATTTACCCTTTTAGTCAGCCTGTACTTGCACGATAACACATAATGACACACCAAACCCACGCTTATCATATAGTAAATCCAAGCCCCTGACCCCTTACAGGAGCACTATCCGCCCTACTAATAACATCCGGCCTAATTATATGATTTCACTTCAACTCAACAACCCTGCTTATACTTGGCCTAACAACAAATATACTTACAATGTATCAATGATGACGAGATATTATCCGAGAAAGTACCTTCCAAGGGCACCATACCTCAGCCGTCCAAAAAGGACTTCGTTACGGGATGATTCTCTTCATTATCTCTGAAGTACTATTTTTCACCGGATTCTTTTGAGCATTCTATCACTCAAGCCTCGCCCCTACTCCCGAACTAGGCGGCTGCTGACCCCCAACAGGAATCCACCCACTTAATCCCCTAGAAGTCCCACTACTCAACACCTCCGTCCTTCTAGCCTCAGGAGTCTCCATTACCTGAGCCCATCACAGCCTTATAGAAGGAAACCGCAACCCCATACTACAGGCCCTCTTTATTACCATCGCACTGGGTGTGTACTTTACGCTATTACAAGCATCAGAATATTATGAAGCGCCTTTTACAATTTCAGACGGGGTCTACGGCTCAACCTTTTTCGTAGCCACAGGATTCCACGGCCTCCATGTAATTATTGGATCCACCTTCCTAATCGTCTGCTTCTTTCGCCAACTAAAATTTCATTTCACCTCCACCCATCACTTTGGGTTTGAAGCCGCTGCTTGATACTGACACTTCGTAGATGTAGTATGACTCTTCCTCTACGTCTCCATCTATTGATGAGGCTCATGCTCTTTTAGTATCAATTAGTACAACTGACTTCCAATCAGTTAGTTTCGGTCTAACCCGAAAAAGAACAATAAATCTGATAATAGCCCTCTTAACCAACCTTACGCTAGCCACATTACTCGTCACCATCGCATTCTGACTTCCCCAACTAAACGTATACTCAGAAAAAACAAGCCCATACGAATGCGGATTTGACCCCATAGGATCAGCCCGCCTCCCTTTCTCCATAAAATTTTTTCTAGTAGCCATCACATTTTTACTCTTCGACCTAGAAATTGCACTACTCTTACCACTCCCATGAGCTTCACAGACAACTAACCTGACTACAATACTCACTATGGCCCTCTTATTAATTTTCCTACTAGCCGTAAGCCTAGCCTACGAATGAACCCAAAAAGGACTAGAATGAACCGAATATGGTATTTAGTTTAAAGTAAAATAAATGATTTCGACTCATTAGATTATGATCAAACTCATAACTACCAAATGTCCCTCGTATATATAAATATCATAATAGCATTCGCAGTATCCCTCACAGGACTATTAATATATCGATCCCACCTAATGTCCTCCCTCTTATGCCTAGAAGGAATAATACTATCTCTATTCGTTATAGCAACCCTAATAATCTTAAATTCCCACTTCACCCTAGCCAGCATGATGCCTATCATCCTCCTAGTTTTTGCAGCCTGCGAGGCAGCACTAGGTCTGTCCCTACTAGTAATAGTGTCCAACACCTACGGCACTGACTACGTACAAAATCTCAACTTACTACAATGCTAAAATACATCATCCCTACGATAATATTAATACCCCTAACTTGACTATCAAAAAGTAATATAATCTGAATTAACCCCACACTCCACAGCTTGCTAATCAGTCTTACAAGCCTACTCCTCATAAACCAATTCGGCGATAGCAGCCTCAACTTTTCGCTAACCTTCTTCTCCGACCCCCTATCCATGCCCCTACTAATTCTTACCATGTGACTCCTCCCCTTGATATTAATGGCTAGCCAACATCACCTATCAAAAGAAAACTTAGTTCGAAAAAAACTGTTTATCTCCATACTAATCCTACTACAACTATTTTTAATTATAACGTTTACCGCCGCAGAGCTAATCTTTTTTTATATCCTATTTGAAGCAACACTAGTCCCTACGCTCATTATTATCACTCGATGGGGGAATCAAACAGAGCGCCTAAACGCCGGCCTCTATTTCCTATTCTACACACTAACAGGATCCCTACCCCTACTAGTTGCACTAATTTATATCCAGAACATAATAGGATCCCTAAACTTCCTAATTCTCCAGTACTGGGTACAACCAATAGTCAACTCTTGATCCAATGTCTTCCTATGACTAGCATGCATGATAGCCTTCATAGTAAAAATACCACTATATGGCCTCCACCTCTGACTACCCAAAGCCCATGTAGAAGCCCCCATTGCGGGCTCCATAGTCCTTGCAGCAATCCTACTAAAGCTAGGAGGATACGGCATACTACGAATTACACTACTCCTTAATCCGGTAACCGACTTCATGGCGTATCCATTCATCTTACTATCCTTATGGGGCATGATTATGACCAGCTCAATCTGCCTCCGCCAAACTGACCTCAAATCTCTAATCGCATATTCCTCCGTTAGTCACATGGCACTTGTTATTGTAGCCGTCCTTATTCAAACACCTTGAAGCTACATGGGAGCCACCGCCCTGATAGTCGCCCACGGCCTTACATCCTCCATACTCTTCTGCCTAGCAAATTCCAACTACGAACGAGTCCACAGCCGTACAATAATCCTGGCCCGCGGCCTACAAACACTTCTCCCACTAATGGCTGCCTGATGGCTCCTAGCAAGCCTAACCAACTTAGCCCTACCCCCAACAATTAACCTAATCGGAGAACTATTCGTGGTAATATCCACCTTCTCATGATCCAACACCACAATTATTCTGATAGGGGTTAACATAGTAATTACCGCCCTATATTCCCTATATATGCTTATTACAACACAACGAGGCAAATATACCCATCATATCAATAATATCTCGCCCTCTTTCACACGAGAAAGTGCACTCATATCACTACATATCCTACCACTACTACTTCTATCCTTAAACCCAAAAATTATTTTAGGCACCCTATACTGTAGATATAGTTTAAAAAAAACATTAGACTGTGAATCTAACAATAGAAGCTCGCTGTCTTCTTATTTACCGAAAAAGTATGCAAGAACTGCTAATTCTATGCCCCCATGTCTAATAACATGGCTTTTTCAAACTTTTAAAGGATAGTAGTTATCCATTGGTCTTAGGAACCAAAAAATTGGTGCAACTCCAAATAAAAGTAACAAATATGTTCTCCTCCCTCACACTAACAACCCTGCTCCTTCTAACTATTCCAATTGCAATAACAACCTCTAATGCCTACAAAACTCCTAACTACCCTCACTATGTAAAAACAACTGTCTCTTACGCCTTCATTACCAGCATAGTCCCCACAATAATATTCATCCACACAGGACAAGAAACAATTATCTCGAACTGACATTGACTAACAATCCAAACCCTTAAACTATCGCTCAGCTTCAAAATAGATTACTTCTCAATAATATTTGTCCCAGTAGCACTATTCGTTACATGATCCATCATAGAGTTCTCAATATGATATATGCACTCGGACCCCAACATTAATCAATTTTTCAAATACCTACTTCTGTTTCTTGTCACAATACTCATCCTCGTCACTGCAAATAATCTCTTTCAACTGTTCATCGGCTGAGAAGGAGTTGGAATTATATCATTCCTACTTATCGGATGATGATACGGACGAGCAGATGCAAACACAGCAGCATTACAAGCAATTCTATACAATCGCATTGGCGACATTGGCTTTATTCTAGCAATAGCATGATTCTTAACCAGTCTCAACACCTGAGACCTTCAACAGATCTTTGTACTAGAATCAGCCAATTCAAACTTACCTCTCATGGGCCTAGTATTGGCCGCAACAGGAAAATCCGCACAATTCGGCCTACATCCATGACTACCCTCCGCAATGGAAGGCCCAACCCCCGTCTCAGCATTACTCCACTCAAGCACAATAGTAGTAGCGGGTATTTTCCTATTAATCCGCTTCCACCCGCTGACAGAGAACAACATATTCGCCCAATCCATTATATTATGTCTAGGGGCCATCACCACATTGTTTACAGCACTGTGCGCACTTACCCAAAACGACATCAAAAAAATTATTGCCTTTTCCACATCCAGCCAACTAGGCCTCATAATAGTAACAATCGGCATTAACCAACCCCACCTAGCATTCCTTCACATCTGCACCCACGCTTTCTTCAAAGCTATACTGTTCATATGCTCTGGTTCCATTATCCATAGCCTAAATGACGAACAAGACATCCGGAAAATAGGAGGCCTATTCAAAGCAATACCGTTTACCACAACAGCCCTCATTATTGGCAGTCTCGCATTAACGGGAACACCTTTCCTTACCGGATTCTATTCCAAAGACCTAATTATTGAATCCGCAAACACGTCATATACCAACGCCTGAGCCCTCTTAATAACATTAGTCGCCACCTCTTTCACAGCTATCTACAGTACCCGCATTATCTTCTTTGCACTCCTAGGACAGCCTCGATTTCCTACCCTCATTATTATTAACGAAAACAACCCCTTCCTAATCAACTCAATCAAGCGCCTATTAATTGGAAGCCTCTTCGCAGGATTCATCCTTTCCAACAGCATCCCCCCAATAACAGTTCCCCAAATGACAATACCCCACTACTTAAAAATAACGGCCCTAGCAGTCACAATTCTAGGTTTTATCCTAGCACTAGAGATTAGCAACATAACCTACAACCTAAAATTTAACTACCCATCAAACCCCTTCAAGTTCTCCAATCAACTAGGATACTACCCCACAATCATGCACCGCCTAACCCCCCACATGAACCTAACAATAAGCCAAAAATCAGCATCCTCCCTCCTAGACCTAATCTGACTAGAGAATATTTTACCCAAAACCACTTCACTTATCCAAATAAAAGCGTCCACTACAATCACGAACCAAAAAGGCCTAATCAAACTATATTTTCTCTCATTCTTAATCACAATCCTTATCAGTATAACCCTACTTAATTTCCACGAGTAATCTCCATAATAACCACAACACCAACTAACAAAGACCAACCAGTCACAATAACCAACCAAGTACCATAACTGTACAAAGCAGCAATCCCCATGGCCTCCTCACTAAAAAACCCAGAATCCCCCGTGTCATAAATGACCCAATCCCCCAGACCATTAAACTTAAACACAATCTCAATCTCCTCATCCTTCAACACATAATAAACCATCATAAACTCCATTAACAAACCAGTAATAAACGCCCCTAAAACAGTTGTATTAGACACCCAAACCTCAGGGTACTGCTCAGTGGCCATAGCCGTTGTATAACCAAAAACCACCATCATACCCCCCAAGTAAATTAAAAAAACCATTAAACCTAAAAAAGACCCACCAAAATTTAACACAATCCCACACCCAACCCCACCACTCACAATTAAACCCAACCCCCCATAAATAGGTGAAGGCTTTGAAGAAAAACCCACAAAACCAATCACAAAAATAACACTCAAAATAAATACAATATATACTATCATTATTCTCGCATGGAATTTAACCACGACTAATGATATGAAAAACCATCGTTGTTATTCAACTACAAGAACACTAATGACCAACATTCGAAAAACACACCCACTAATAAAAATTGTTAACAATGCATTCATTGATCTCCCGGCCCCATCAAATATCTCATCATGATGAAACTTTGGCTCTCTTCTGGGCATATGCCTAATTCTACAGATCCTAACAGGACTATTCCTAGCAATACACTACACATCCGATACAATAACAGCATTCTCCTCTGTCACCCACATTTGCCGAGACGTCAACTATGGCTGAATCATCCGATATATACACGCAAACGGAGCATCAATATTTTTCATCTGCCTATTCCTGCACATAGGACGAGGCCTATATTACGGATCCTACATCTTTCTAGAAACATGGAACGTCGGAGTAATTCTCCTATTCGCAACAATGGCCACAGCATTCATGGGCTACGTCCTACCATGAGGACAAATATCATTCTGAGGAGCAACAGTCATCACTAACCTCCTCTCAGCAATTCCATACATCGGCACAAACCTAGTCGAATGGATCTGAGGGGGCTTCTCAGTAGACAAAGCCACCCTCACCCGATTCTTTGCCTTCCACTTTATTCTCCCATTTATCATTGCAGCTCTTGCCATAGTCCACCTCTTATTTCTCCACGAAACAGGATCTAATAACCCCACAGGAATCTCATCAGATGCAGACAAAATTCCGTTCCACCCCTACTATACCATCAAAGACGCCCTAGGCGCCCTACTACTGATTCTAGCCCTCACACTACTAGTACTATTTGCACCCGACCTGCTCGGAGACCCAGACAACTACACCCCTGCAAACCCACTCAACACACCCCCTCACATCAAGCCCGAGTGATATTTTCTATTCGCATACGCAATCCTACGATCAATCCCCAACAAGCTAGGAGGGGTCCTAGCTCTAGTCCTCTCAATCCTAATCCTAGTACTTATACCGCTACTCCACACATCCAAACAACGAAGCATAATGTTTCGACCAATCAGCCAGTGCATATTCTGAATCCTAGTAGCGGACCTACTAACACTCACATGAATCGGAGGACAACCAGTCGAGCACCCATATATCATCATCGGACAACTAGCATCTATCATATACTTCCTACTCATCCTAGTACTGATGCCAATAGCCGGCACTATCGAAAATAACCTCTTAAAATGAAGACGAGTCTCTGTAGTACATTAAATATACTGGTCTTGTAAACCAGAGAAGGAGAACAACCAACCTCCCTGAGACTCAAGGAAGAAGCCTAGTAGCCCCACTATCAGCACCCAAAGCTGAAGTTCTATTTAAACTATTCCCTGAACTACTATTGATATACCCACACAAACACTAAGAGCCTTCCCGGTATTAATTTCGCTAAAACTTTAAAAAACTCAACACAAAATTCACACCCCACGCAATAATGCGTACAACAAGCATCTACAAGTAAAAAAAGCGCGGTACAGCACGAAATAAACAAGACGCGCGTAGGAAACAATACAGAATCCGTCAATGCACGGAGGGAGTACATAATATTAATGTAACACAGACATAATATGTATATAGTACATTACATGATTTACCCCATGCATATAAGCAAGTACAATAAACCTATTAATAGTACATAGGACATTTTAATGCATTATCGTACATGGCACATTTAAGTCAAATCCATTCTTGTCAACATGCGTATCCCGCCCACTAGATCACGAGCTTAATCACCATGCCGCGTGAAACCAGCAACCCGCTTGGCAGGGATCCCTCTTCTCGCTCCGGGCCCATTGATTGTGGGGGTAGCTAAAAATGAACTTTATCAGACATCTGGTTCTTTCTTCAGGGCCATCTCATCTAAAATCGCCCACTCGTCCCCCTTAAATAAGACATCTCGATGGACTAATGACTAATCAGCCCATGCTCACACATAACTGTGCTGTCATACATTTGGTATTTTTTAATTTTCGGGGATGCTTGGACTCAGCTATGGCCGTCTGAGGCCCTGACCCGGCGCATTAATTGTAGCTGGACTTAACTGCATCTTGAGCATCCCCATAATGGTAGGCACAGGGATCACGGTTAATGATTGTAAGACATGCAATTAATGATTATAAGACATATGGTTAATGGTCGCAGGACATAAAAGTTAATCACACCACATACTCTCCATCATCCCCCCGGGTTTTTAATCGTCCCCCTTAGATATTTACCCCCATTTTTAACATGCTCCCCCCTAGATAATAATTTAAACTTATTGCTCATCCAATACTCAAATTAGCACTCCAACCAAAGTAAGTATATAAGTGCCCACCCCTTG